CCTCACTGCACACTTTCTATATATCTGTCCTATTTTCGGCTGCGTGCTATCGGAGAGAGAACTACGGTGGGTTCAGTCTAAAGCATTGACCGCGCACTCAATCCAAAGAAGCAAGACGAATCTCTCTTTCTTCACTTGCGCAATTTCGGGGTCGGTAGTTAGCTGCGCAGCAACCAATGCATCTAACAGGAATCAAAAAATCCCAGATAAAGTCCATGTGGCCTCGTGATTAGACGAAGAGATTACTCCATCATGCGCACCGGGGTTTTTGGCTCCATCTTCTATATACGCAACCTCTGAGATAGAAGAAAGACACAAAGGGGATAGAATGCCTTTCTTCTCTTACGAGATTTCTAGTTAGAGGTCAAACAGCCCAAGACGCGCATCCACCAGATAAGCATATAGTTCGTTGTGATTCTCAAGTTCAAGTCCTTGTTTTTTATCCTACCCCCCTTTGGCTTCGGGCTTCTGTTCATGCTCATCCTCAGCCTCCGGTAGGCTGATGGGCATTGAACCTGACTCTGTAGACCTTTAAGCACAGTCTTTCTACGACCTCTCCTATAGAAAGCTTTTTAACATGACTTTCCTGCTTCTGTGCTTGCTATTAAGAATATGGCATACCAACGATTAACTTACTTACGGGCTTACTGGAATGATGAAAAGGAAAGGTATTCGGAGTTCTTCACCCCGGCAAAGCAAAGTCCTTACTTTGACTTAGACTGACCCGAATCAAGTCAAGGCGATGCAGCAGGCTCAAGGTCCATCTTCTTAGTTTAGTTCTCTCTTTTCAAGTCAAGAATGTGCCAACCGAGGCCATTGAATTCGCTGCAGATATCATCATATAAGAAGAATCAGTTCTTCTTTTTACTGAATCAGCTACTAATCACAAATCGATCTAGTGTCCGCCTTCCCGCAAATACCAATTATGATTCTTATCCGCCTGACCCTTATTCAAATTAAAAGCGCATTTTCTTCTTCTTATTAGACTCAAAATATGCGAGAGTCTTCACCAAAAAGAGAAATGTGACCATGATCGTAGTAGCTAATCAGCTTCCCGGATTCCTAAGAAATACAGGACCCTTTAGAGAGAAGTTTTGTTGGTTGAGGTTCTTCTCCAATAGATAGGAAAAATCTAGAGGAAGAGAGGGTTACCGTACATACAAGAGTCTTCAAGTTCTTACGGAAGCTCTTTCTTACCAGTCAAGTAGTACAACAGCTGTATCTTATAGCCCGGCGCGGCGGGTCGCCTTTTTAATTCAGTAGATAGAAGAAACTATTAAATAGATAAGGAGTAGGTGAGTGAGTGAGTCCTCACTGACCTGAGCGATTTCGATCACCTAGCAGGCCTTTCATTTGATTTTGTAGGTAACAAACATCGCCAAAGCGTATCATCTGATTTGACTACGAAGGAAGGAACTCGAAGTAAAAAAGGGCCCCGCCCAATTTCCAGAATTAGAGTTCGACCGCAGCTTCCTCTTTTGGGGGGATCCAGTTCCTTGCCAACTGCCAACTATCGACCCCGATCTCTTTTCATTTTGGGTATTATCAAACCTAGCCTAGCCCCTGTCAATCAGACTAAAGCAGAGCACCCAACTAGAACTATGGAAAAGCGTGGGTTAGGTTAGTCAATCCGGCCCGAGACGCGTTCGTTGACAAAACCGCCGTAGGAATTCCGACTTTTCAATAGAGCGGGAGCGAACTGATCAACGAGAAAGAGGCCCTACTCACTACAAACGAATACACCACAAGATCGAACTGCACTCATGCCTCTCCCGCATCAAGTTGACCGCCCTCCCGTAGTAGTGATTCTATCAATCATGTACGTAGGGAGGACCCTCCATTCTGATTGGTATATCATGAAAAAAGAAAGCCATTTGCACCAGGCGCACTGTGCTTTCCCTTGCCCAGATGTTCGCCTTTCTAAGTCAAGTAATGCGCCGAAGACTGGAGCTTCGTAACATGTATGTTGACGAAGACCCCCGAACGGAGGGTTCGGTCAGTAGAAGGGACGACTTTGTCTCCCCGGAAGAAGAGTAGCCCCGCTCTCTAGCCGACTGATCCCCTTTATCATATAACTGGGAGGGAACGTGTCACATTAGAGGTGAACAATCAGAGGTGTCCTCTAATCACCACGATGAGGCTGGTCCCTCTTTTAGTAGACTCAGTTATGAATATTCATAAAGAAATGAATGCCGGGCTCTTTCTTTCACTGCTAACCCCAAGAAGTTTCTTAATGCTTATACTTTCTGTTTCGTCGAGCCCCGAGCTTGTGGTCCTCCTTTGAGTGTGGGTTCAATTGGATGAATCTGTCAAGTCAAGGAAAATGTACGTAGCAGCAAGGATGGTGATGGTGCATCGCCTATTTATCGTTCTCGCTCGGGAGCCAAAACGAAGACGCCTGCTACCTACTGTACTGGACCTTCGACCCGGCATTCTACCTTTGTCGAATCGGAACCAACACCACTGCATTGCGCTCGAACAGTTGAGCGGCCGCCGGCCTCCGTGCACAGATCAGATATAGATTCATTCTTCGTACCTGGTCCAGCCTCACAACTCTTCGCGGGTTGGTAAAAAAGTAAGTCTTGTTTGGTAAGACAGAATTGGACAAAGAAAAGAGAGTGCTCGACCGGAACAACGGCCAACAAAGACCGTAATTACATAGATAACTGCTTCTCCCCTTCTCCGTCTTTAAGGCTTTAAGCCGAAACCGTATGGCGGCTGGAAAGAAAGACGACCTCACCTTCTCGTAAATGGTGTCAGTGAGAGCCGTTTTAGTATCCCCCGTTGACCTTCTTTTGTAGATAGAATCTCCAATGAGTGGAAACAAGCAACCTTACTAATAAAGAAAGGTGCTTGTTGAGTAAGGCCGGCTTTCGAGCCCAAGCCCCCCGGTTGGGTGCTTGAGCGCATCTTTCTCATACGCTTAACGCCTTTTAGTTTTTAATAAATAAGGGGGGCGCCTTAGCTAGGTCGTTTTCTTGCAGGAGTGCTAACGCGCGCCCTTACGCTTGCTTTGCAGTACGAGCCTTATACAGCCTTTAATATGATGAGAAGAAGGGGGCCGCCCTCTTTTCCGCACCAATCCTTATTTACTACTACATCTTATTTTGGGTGTATAGCTCAGTTGGTAGAGCATTGGGCTTTTAACCTAATGGTCGCAGGTTCAAGTCCTGCTATACCCAAACCTACCTTAGACTCTACTATGAGTAAGTAAGGTTTCTGATAGTTGAAAATTCCTTCAAAGATTAGTCTTTGGCCTTTAGACTCCCTTCGGAGACTTCGACCTTTAAGTGACAAGGGGGGTGAGGTAAGGCCGCTAAGGAAGGAAACCAAGGTTGAAACCTCAGCAAAAGGAACTGGCACTGCAACGGTTTAGCAAGAGTAAACCGAGCTTTTTACAATGAGAAGATAAAGGGCAGCGAAATCAATCATTAAAAAGACTGATTTTCTTGTTTTCCTTTCCTCCTATTTTTTTCGTTAATTCCACCTTAGCCCATGGGCACATTGAAGCTACCCGTAGATATGTAGTGAAGGAGTAGTTTGCTGGGGAATAAAAAAGGTTTGGGGAGTAATCCGGCCATAGAGAGAGCGCCTGTGGTTGGCAAAACAAAAGAGGTTGGCACAATGTTGTGAATTGATATAGCTTCTTTAGAGCAGGCGATCGTCGATGTGATGTATATATGAGGCATGCTGATCCGCCCTGACTAGCCTTTTCCGATCTCCTTATTGAAGGTTGCTCTAGCTTCTTTTTAAACCAGAAGCCCTTCTCTCAATTGGTCGACCGGGTTATCCGATCTGAGATGGAGTTCCCGGAAGAAAGTTTCTCCCTTCCGAGAGCTGCTGTCCGGTAAATTCACTAGAATATAATCAAGATAGACGTGTCACATAAATAATGAAATCTAGTAATCTAGTAAGTAGGTCTTGACTGTACACCTTGCCCACTTTGCATCTTCTTTCTTGTACAGGAAAATTCCTGGCTAAGCCAATGGTACTACTTGCAGCGTATGGGCATCCCAGGAAGGGGGCGTACTCATTACCTTGATCTCTATTTTCTTTATGCCTGAAAACGTCCCTTCTTTGGCCTACAGCCGGGGCAGAAGGTTAAGCAAGATTCCCAATCTTTCGTCTTGATCCGGAAGAAAAGGGCTCAACCCAATCCCGCTCATTGAGTATAGGAGCTCCCCTTCCTTCAGTTTGAAGCTTCAGATTTAATTACTTAGAAAAGGATAGAACTCCGTATTATACTAGCTACCCATGCCTACCACGTGACCCCTAAGCCGTGCACTTATGCCTAAGAAAGAGGACCGTTCCAGCGTAACCCTTTCCTAGCCCCATGACTGATACGGGTACAGGCACGGACTTTAGTTCGGGATGATAAAACTTTTGTTTCGTGAAAAGAAGCAAAGTAGATAAAGGGGGCGGGCTCTGCTATGATTGTTTCCTTTTGTTCAATATCTATTAGTCTATTCAACGACCATGCAAAGCTTCGTTTTGACGACTGGATTTGCCAGTATCAAACCTCCGTTCGCAGCTATTTATTATCCATTATCAATACCGGCCTTGCGGACTCTATGGGACTAGTCTAAAATCTAAAAAAAAAAAGAATGGAATTGGATCAAATCTCAAATCAAGGAAGGGGGGGTGCCATTGATCCTTGGTACGACGAAGCGAAGAGATGATTGACGAGAAGCTTGAGTGACTTGTTAACGATTTGCTGTAGTTTACTCTTTCACTTTTTTTGTAAATTGTTCAGTGGGGGGAGCGCTTTCCGTAAGTTCAGCTGAGCAAGGAATGCAACATGGCGAATACCGATAACATAAGACCTAAGACCTCTCTCTCCTCTGCCAATAAGCCACAGCAATCTTTGGCAAAGCATTGGCCCTAGCCTTCCCCGATTCTAATCTAGAATAGAGATCGGATCCTTTCACGCCATAGCACTCTTTTCAACTCGGGGCTAGACCCCTTGATTCAGACAGCAGAGGGAATCCTGTTCCTATCGTAAAAGATCAGTCTTGCCTTCTTGGGATGAGTGAATTCACCTAAGAGAAGGTAATGCAGACATGGTGTCTTTTATTTTGGGTCAGCGGTACATAGACTTTGAGTCCTAAATCCAAGTTCAAGTTCCTAGGGATTAGGTAGGCAATTACTCTAGTGCGAACACCGAGGTGTCTGTTAAGGGAGTCAAGCTCTGTTCCCGGTGCGAATGCATTATGCCCGGTTGAATCAGTTACACCAGCTAATTTGAACTCAGAGTGGCATACCCTTGGGTCTACCCTTTTCTACATACGTAGGTTCGGTCCTCTCATCACATGAAGGATATTTTTTGACCATCTCCTGGATTTCCAGGATAAGACAGTGTCGTAAAGTAGACCATGGTGAGTCGCTCGTTCGTTAAGTTGATAAATAAAAATGTTACAACATAGCATGGGATTCGAACCCAATTCCGCCAAAACCCACGATAAGAAAAAGCAAGAATGATATGACAAAGAAATAAGCTTTTCATTTCTCCGGAGCACCCGCCCGTATAGTAGACATCGGTACAATTTTAGGATGTTATAACTCATAAGGCAATGAGAGGGAGTACTATTAAGAACCATCTCGCTCGCTGGTCTTTTCGATCGTATTATCGACCACGATCGAATCCCGCCCGCATTCGGGATCGGGCAGAGGACTTAAATCAGTAAGGGCAATAGCATAGGGTATTATTGACCTGACCCCTATTACTTAAGCCTACTTTCTTCAAGATAGGAAATGAGCAGCCGGAAACGGCTGTCCCTATTGTATTTTAAATGGAGTTCATCAACAGGGCTAAGAATCTTACCTTTACTTAGAGAGGGGCAGCGGTACCACTATATTATGGCGAAGTTGTTGACTCCCCTATGCATCCCGACTAAGGTCTCACAAAGGTGCACTTCCCCTATGGATCCAGCCGCTTCACTAATGTGAATAGGTTAAAAAGAAGGGTGGATTGGTTATATACTCTTATGCGCGTTCCTTCTTCGAACCTTTTGGTATGTATTGCCCCCTTACTATGGCTCAGATCCACCAGACGAGAAAGTAAATTCCGCACTGCTGCTGAGTCGTCGGACTTATCCACCAAGGGATTCGTGGAATTTCTGTGGATTGCGTTGGGGGAAATCTACCAAAGCTATAGGCAGATAGATAGACTCCTTTCCCGCTGCTAAGGGAAAGCAAGAAAGAAAAGAAAATAAAATTCTTGTTTTTTAACCAGCGCCCCCTTTTGGGTATGCAGGTACTAAGAGTCCTCTCACTACCAACCAGCAGACATCATCTGGCTGGGTCTTGCCGGTATCAACAACGAGAAAGAAACAACCAAATGGAAACAGCAACTAACTATGGCTCTTGGCCCAAACAACGTCCTAGGCGTAGGGGAGATCGGAGCAAGAGGGAAGGCCTACACGACGTTTTTCTTCCTGGGCTGTAGTAAGTAGATCGAGAGGTCGTTCCGCCCCTTGTCCCCAAATTTGGGTAATATTTTCTCTTTGAATCTTGCTCCAATCTGACCTAGCTGGCGAGCGATCCCAGTTCGCGACAGAGAACAAGACAGCAAGCGAGCGTACCTTTGTTCGCTTCTTCTCAACCAAGCACGGAAGTTTAAGGATAACTGTAGGTCGGCGGCTACCTAAGGAAACTCCGATTTGATCCGCCCCCGGCTGGGAGGCATCTATCTCATCCCGATCACAAGGAGAGGTTCACTATGATGGGGGGTACTTTTTTTTCCCTTCCGGAAAGAATGAAATGCATAGGAGACCATCCTTTTGTTGCGGCATGCTCCTCAGATTTACGGATTCGAAGGGGGCCTCAGGCCCTACTTAGTTGACTGACAATGACAAAGGCTTGCGAAACTAAGTAGCGCCTTTTCCTTTTGAATAACCCATTCTCATTATCTTTCATAAGTCAAGTAGGCAAACCTATAGGTCCTTAGTAGCGTTGACAAAGAAAGAAGAAGAGTCGATTAAAAGACAGCGAATCTTTTTTATTTTTTTTCTATCTTTTTTTATTATTAATTATATTATAGGATATTCTAGGCCAGCTTGACAAGCAACCCTTCCTCTTGATCTGAGGTGCGAAGAGAAAGATCTCTTTTTTATGACTTCCACTTATCGATCCCGGCCCAGAAAAGTGACCGACCAGGGCCCTATTGATGAATGAAAGAAAGGGTTTATGAGCCCTAGCCCTGTAAGCCCACACCTGTGTAGAGTATATCGTTCAACACCTGCGGCACAAACCCATTTTTTACCTATTGGTCCTAGTAGCATAGGCGACCGAACGGCCGCCCCCTAATTACTAGACCAACCTGCTATAATAATTCCATAAACACCTAGTGAAGATATGGCAAACAAATAAAGTAGCCCTATGTTCGGATCAGACAATACCATACCATAATCAAAAGGTACAACGGCCCAAGCGACCAGACTTAACATAAATGTAGTCACTGGAGCCATTCTAAAAAGGGAGAAATTAGCACTACTTGGTGAAATAGGTTCTTTTAGAATCAATTTCAAACCATCTGCTATAGGTTGTAACAATCCAAACGATCCCACTACATCAGGACCCTTTCGACGTTGCACAAAAGCCATTACTTTACGTTCAGCTAGCACTAAAAAGGCTACTCCTAGCAGAAGTGGTAGAATTATTCCAAGTATTTCAGCTGGAACAGCTATGTACATTTTCGATTTTCTATTCACTCATGATCTGGCCTGGTCGACCCAATCATGATATTGAAGGATGGGACCTTTTCTCGAAAAACTCCGGATCTCGATAAGAGTTGAAGATGGTGCAACATCGAATCCTGTTACCTTAGAATCTTAGCCCGCCTCACTTTCTTTACTGCATAAGGGCATAAGCGAAGTCAAGGGATTTCCGTCTAACTAGTGGCTGAGAGTAAACAAGCTACCTTCATTCAAAAGATTTTTGGTTGAGTTAATAAGGTCGGGAATCTTTGATCTTCTCTTTTGAATTTCCGCTGCCTGCCTTATTTGATTTTTCGTGTCCGTCCGTATCGCAAAGCTGGTCGACGCCAGCTGTAATGGTTGAAAATAGGGGGCCCACCAACCCTAAAAAAATCAAGCTTTTTTCGATAAAGCAAACAATTCGTTCCGACAACTTCGGACCCCTTTGAATTAGCCGATCTTACAAGATCGATCGGGCGGGCTGGTTGGGAAGGGGTGATTAGCGGAGAAAATAATTGCTGAGAGAGAGATTCTACTATTTGGTCAGGACGAATGAGTGGCTGTGAAGCATGCTCCTCCGGAGATTGACCCTTCCCCGAGTAAGTCCAGTCAGAAAGGGGAGGCCCCCTGTCTAGACTGCATTTCGGGAGTTTGAACACCATCCCATTTCAACCAAAAATACAACCCTGTCAAAGACCTTAACGGCCTTCCTTCTTTATGAGTGGAAATCCAATCCCATTTTTTCTTTTTTTTGCATAATAAAAAGCAGCCGGCCGGTTATGTTATATATAGAAAATATATATATTATATATATATTTCTTTTTCCTTTCCCAAAAGCCTAGAAGAAGGAGGACAAAGGAGTAGTAAGAATGGTTTTCCCTTCCTCGGTAAAGTCACTAACTCGATTTAGATCGCCTCTAGGTCCCAATAGACTTAATTAGTCCTTCTACCCCGCCACTCGCTATCCTCTCAAGCATCATCGGGATAGAGCTTCCGGACGCAGACTCCCGAGAAATCTCTTCCAACTCTTTTCGTTCGTTCCTATGAGCCAGAGATCTATCGAAGCCATGAATCCTTCCCTTTGCTGGGCGCTCTCAAACTATATATGCAATGGCACATAAAGCACTCTTTTATACTAGATCGAACTTGCAAAAGCATCCTCTAGTCTCACTCGCTGGTAACCTGGTAACGAGCCACTGGCTGTCAGCAAAGTCTTGAATTGCCTACATCCCCCATTCCGGAACTAGCAACTATTCCAATTTCACAGGAAAGAATCCCCGGCTAAAGCTATTGTAGCAGCTCCGGCCACCACACTACATAAAGAGCTGGCTACGCTTTACGATCTTGTCTATCAAAAACAAAAAGCTACTCTATTATATACGATACCGACCCTAGAGAGAAGGACAGGATTTATTGTCTATCAGGCTAAAAGGCTAGGAAGGAGGATTGCTTAGCTGAGATTCGACTGCTAACCCTACCCTTGACTGATACAGCTCTAAGGAAACTCCCGCTCTACTTCCTGAAATGAAACTAAGGAACTGGCTTTAGATCGGCTCATTTGGAGGGAAGAAAGATGAATCGATAGACTTATGCCTCCCCTTACCTCTGTGATAGCCTATGGATCCAGTTTACGAGGCTTTCAGTCTACGATAGCTAGTTACAGATGATAAGGATGCTAGTTTAAGATTAAGACTACTTTAGTAGGGAAAGTAAATTCCCTTCAAATTGAAAAAAAAAAGGGCTCGGGACATAATTTCGGACACTTGCAAGAGGAACTCCCTGGAAAAGATATAAAGAAACCCTTGCAATAAGCCCTACTGCTGACTGTTGGAAAGGAGAAAGGTTCTTTTAGAAAAGATTGGGCACATGTTTTCGTTGATTGGAAGACCGGACCCGGACTTGAAGACCTTCAATCGGGGACACTATGAATGGGAAAAGGCCTTTTTCTAAAAGAAGGGAATCGCCCGGACTTGGCTATCTTCCAACCAATACCGAACTAGCTGTCTGATCTAAGCTATCTAACCTTACTCTTTGAAAGGAGCTCCCTTCTCTTCCTTACAAAAGTGGAAAGCCAGCAGAAGCTCTTTAGTTTTGTCCCTAAAGCAAAAAGTCTGGGGCATAAAGCTCTCTCCTTATACTGGTACGGATAAACTTTTTCTTGGAGGGGATTGAGAAGAACTGCTGGTTTATGAACAGGATCCCTCGGGAAAATAAAGTCCCCTCAATCAAGCCACATCTTACCGAATTGGAACTGCATTCAATCTGCTTTCCAAGAGTAAAGGCAAAAGGACATCTAACCGGATGTAGAACGAAGCCTTGAGAATACTATGGTCCAAAATAGGCTCCGCTGAGTTAACTAGGAGTAAAGTATGACTAAGTTAAAAGGCTCGACTAACAAGAAAATGGATTTATAAGACGGACTTAACACTAACTTAATCCGCCTTTCGAGCGCTAAGTTTTAATAAAATTCTTCTGACTGAAGGTACATAGCTGTCGAATCGCCTTATTCTTGTTCTTATGAAAATTTATATCGACACACAGACGCCCAGACGTCCAGAATTCCATTTTTTGTTGAAATAGATAGGTTCATGTGATTCCAGTGAGACTTCTTAGAAGGAAAAGTAACTGCTGACCCATGAGTAAACTAACCTAGAGTAAACAACGAATTTGTAGTCCACCTTTACTATATCGAAATTCACTTGGACAATCCAACTGATATATCGCACTGAACAGTCCTGAAATCCCACCAACAAAAAAAATCTCTATACGCGCGGACCCCTTACTTATTCCTCCCTTCAGGCTAGTACCTAAGTGAATTTCTTCAAGGATAAGCTCCTTCTTGGCCCGAATGTGGTCTCGCCACTTTCGCACTAGATCGGGCGCTCTTCTGATTCCCGTGTAATTGTTGGAAGTAGTTTGCTCAAGTCTAAATAAAGGATACAGAGGGTTGGGAACTGACCCCCCGAATAACCCGGAGCCTTTGTGGCCCGAAGACGCAGAGTGCAGGAAGGCTAAGAGCAAAATCCCAAGTACCGCCTAGGAGGGAATCTGCCGTTAGAGAAAGCGAGACTATGAAAGCCCCATAACATCGTCATCGAGTTACTTCGGTTGACCTAGCCGGAAACTTACCAATTCTTGCTCCAAAAACAGACTCCATAAAACTAGAGTAGAGATTCAAGCCCAAAGTAAGCACGAGTTGCCACGATCCCACTGAGCTTGACACAGATCGACGGTTTGGCGAACTATCGAACCGGAAGTAGACTCAGAGCCTTAAGTTAAGATTGGGTTCTCGGAGAAAGAAAGGGGCGAAGCGGTTCCTTTGGCCTTGACTTTCCCCTCGCGTAGAAATTCCTACGTTTGACGGGGAAAATCCCCCTTAAGATAAAAACAGAACATTAGTAGATACGGCTTGAACCAGAAAATCTGCCTATTTCTACACTCGGATATGCTATTGATCCGTGTCCTGGTCGAGCTTCGCTTCGTGGGGTGAGGCTTTTTTAAGCTGTAGGATTAGACCTTTCAAATAGGGATTCGATCTGACCCTTAGGATCCACTTGTTAGTCTTTGAACGTAAGGAGACCGCCCTTATAAGATGCGAGGCTAGAATACTTATTATAGGAAAAGGAAGAAAAGAATGATATATACAAAAGTAGAGAGGAACAAAGACCTAACGAAGCAGAATTCAAGAATTGTATTCGTCCACGCCAGTTAAGAGAGGTAAAACCTAGTAGAATCCAGATGCAAAGCATACTTCTCCCGGAAAGAAGAAAGGTTCTTTTAGAATTCGGACTACAGACTCAAACTTTCTATAAGCCAAGAAGGTGGATGAAAATTACTGGGTTTCGGTTTCCTCTTACTGAAGGCAAACTTCATTCAAAGAAGAGAGGGCTTGGAACGACTAAGAGAAGAAAAGGCAGTCTTATGCTGATCCTCTTTCGTCCATGAATTACAACATCTCATAACCAGCCGTGCTATCAACTAGAATGTCGATCTTTGGAAGGGGAAAGTCGTCCTTCGGGCAGGCCCTGTTAAGATCCCGGTAGTCTATGCACATGCGTATTCTACCGTCCTTTTTTGGTACCAAAACTTTTCTACCCACTAGGATCGATTGTAAATCATTCAAATTGCTGTTTTTTTTTTATGGAATCTCCTCTCTAACTTTGAAGTCCAAATCAGGGTGTAGCCGCCGAAGCTTTTGCTTGACGGGCTTGTCTCCGGGGGGAGACGATGTTCAACGAGATCGGAGTAAAGTCCGGGCATGTCTTCGTACGACCAGGCACAGAACTCTTTGTAATCCAAGAGGCACCGAGTGAGATCTTCCTTTTCCTTGGGAGACAAAGCAGGACCAATAGGAATGTTTCGGGCATTCTCTTCGGTCCCTAAGTTCAAATTAACCGTGTCCTCGAAAACGGCTCTTTGCTTTCTGTCAAACCCTCGGCGAATCCATACGAAAGGGGGGATCCGGAGGATACCTGAGAGACCCAAACCGTTCCGGTGCGAGCGGGTCTCCGTTGGAAAGACAGAATTCCAACCATCTCGGATAAGGTCCAGTGAAAACCATATCTGAACAATTGTTGATTGCGTTCAGTATGGCCTTTCCAATCCAGTTCTACAAGAGGTGCATCGGCGAAGTTTAGGGCCTCTGGGTCCATTACTACCGTTAAATACCAATAATAAATGAAAGTCCACTCAAGTCGTGCTAAGGAATCAGTAGAGAAGAAGTCGCGGGGAGAATTAGGATCAAGGCCGTTAACTCTGCCGCGAAACCGCATTGCAAAGGGCGTGGAGCTACAAATAGGAGGATGGAAAGGGACATACGTACGGCTTTTACTAAACGACTAACTAAAGAAGGCTAACGGCTAACAGAACTTGACTTGCTCACATCCAATCTAACTCCTTATATGTCTTTCCTGGGCCTATCAGCCCTTCGCCTATGAACTAGGATTCCTTACCTTATTATACGATACATTAAGCCTGATAGCTCATTCCCGAGGGGAATCCATACATGCTTTATTCACCCTACTTACTGTTCCCCCTACCTTAGAGAAAGAAACTCTCAATCCATCTTCCCTTCAAGCATGAAATTAAGTCAGCCTTGCTAATGCTAATTCAACTAGTTCAACTAGTGAAGTAAGCCTCATCTCATTACTTCTCTGATGCCAATGAGAGGACATCCTCAACAAGGCAAGAAAGCAAGGTGCGGAGCGGGAATCTGATTCATCTGGACTGACTTTTCTCGCATCCCTGCTTTCCGTGTCTGTCGGCGAAGAAAGGGCAAATAGCGGAATAGCTAGTCTTCCTTGACCAATGGAGATAGAAGAATTAGACCATTCATAGGCGTACGCAGAAGGGAGTGAAGATGGGACTTCCTTTCCCACCACTTATTTTGCATCGAGACCCTAGAATAAGCGGTTGTGCTGTCTAATATGGGATAAATAACTATTTGTTCACCACGATTATCTCCCGAATCCCCCCTGTGTGATACCTTTTCACTTCAATCGGTGGAATGCTTCTCCTGGAAATGATATGAATTTACTAAGAGAATATCTAGATAGCATAGACTTCCGAGCTGATAAAAGAAAAAGAATCTCTCTCATAATGAAGAGATAAGATATCTCAACACTATTAGAAAAAGGGGGGTCGAACCAGAGACTTTGCACAGAAAGATAGAGAAGGGATTGATTCTTCGGGAAGCCAGAGATAAGACGATAAAAGAGAGAATGAAGAGGAGGTTCACTCAGTCCTATTAGTTAGTTAGAAGAAGCAGCGCCTTGTTTGGTCGGAAGGTGCATGTAGCGCGAGTCATTTCTTTCTTTTGTGGAAAGGCTTCAATGATCCGTATATCTTCTTTCTATTTTTTCATTAGCATTACATTAGAAAGAATGGTCTTTCTCGCTATGGCTCCATTTCAAGTATTTGGCCAGATAAAAAAGAATGAAAAAATAGAAATCCCAACAGCCTAATGGTGACTATATCTGTCATTATAATTGAAGGTAAGTGGAGGGCGCTCAGATTACTCTACTTACAAGTAGCCCTTGAACCTCAAGCGCAACCGAGAGGGCGTTTAGGTTGGTTGAGGGGAAAAGAGGGAAGAGGTACTCTACTAACAAGTGGAGGGGCATGGTCAACAACAGCATTGCATCTGTCTGCTTAGTCAAGTCCCGCATTAATCGATTAAAGAAAGAGGATTGGTAATGGTTGGATGAGAAGGGCAGCATTTTTTACAGCAAAGAACCACCCAGGACCGCCAATCTGCCTTCCTAAATTTGAAAGTCCTTCCCTCGAGCCATAGATCAGCTAATCCGTAGCTTCGCTTCTTTCCCTGCCTTTTTTGAGCTTAACTGCATCGGATTCTATGCCTCTATCTACGTCAATTTCTGATTGGAAAGGCTAGGCCGATGAAAGCATCGAAAATGCAACCAACTTTAACTGCCATGCCAACCTTTCTTGGTATCACAGCCAGCCGGATCCATTTTCCCTAAAAATTTTGCTACCTTGCGCCTTGGGAGACCTTTATTTGCCTTACTGTACACCAACCGAATCTCGATGAAAGTACAAGCAAGGCAACTACATCAAAAAGGCTGCTTTCCCTGCTCACTCTTCTCGGAGCGGGATATTCTCTCTATCTATTCATTCCCGGGCATTCTTCTATATGTCACCCTTAAAAGTAGGGAGGGCCCTTCATCCGATTAGCCTAGCAGAAAAATGCTCGATTGGGAGCTAGGAGATATGCTATGCACGCTATCTGATGGATAGAATTACGCCAGCTTCGTCGGGTCAGTAGAATGCTTTCTTTAGTCGGAATCACAACCATTCTTTTCTAATGATATTTCATCTTTGAAGAAATCCGGACTTGTAGCGCTCCGTGTTCCTGCCTACCGGTTAAGAGGAGCGGGGAAGATCAATTGGATCTGATTCTAAAGTCACCCATCAGTGAATAGAAGGTTCGGGCCTGTGAACACTAAATTGAATGACTAATCCTGGCCGCCTCCCATAGCTGTTTCAGCAGGTGAATTCACCAAAATCTAAATAGTTTGCTCAGCCTTTCATTCTTCTTTCATACTTCCGGCTTGATTTACGACTTTGTAGAGTCGAAATATACTTGCTACTAGATCGTCCGTTACTGCAGATACTTCTTACGCTTTCTCTGTCTCACGAAGGCACTAATAGTTGTTTGTAGCTTTCCTTGCTACCGGGTAAATGACAGACTTTATTCCCATATCTGCGGAAGGAAGGTAATTTCATCCCCGCGGGAAAGACAAAGAGAATCTATCGACATCAAATAGATCAAGAAAAGGAAGTTTTCCAACAAACCCATCATGAATTAAGGTTTTTATTCCGCTCCCCGAACTAACTTTCGTTAGAAAGCGCTATAGGCTTCAAACAAAGATATAGATATTGCTACGGGCATCAGCGGTGAACGCCCTTCGTACTCTACGGGACGGAAATCCAACCAAACGAATAAAGGAATAAGAATCGGGGAAAAGTAAGTATCAGCTCTTTTCGAACAGGAAGGCCACAGCACAAGGTCTTCATGAGTTAAGTGTGCCCGCTTTGGGAGCTAGATCAAAGACATGGGCCGTGTAGGTGGGAAGACCATGACATAGTTTCTATAATAATAGTAGGAGGAAGAATCAAGAGTTAGAAGATACCACTCACAGGTCGTAGCCAAATCCTAATTTACATGGAATTCTCTAAACAGTCGTAAGTCCGGTCTTTAGCCTTTCGGAATCGAAGGGGCTATAGGTTTTCCTTCGTACATGAAGGCCTTCTTCTTACAACAGACGGTTCGATCAAAGAGTGCAGCTGGCTAAGCCGCATCTTCTGCTTTAGCTTTAGCGGGAGTGCTTGAAAGTGACTGTCTTCACTTAGTCCAAAGAGAGGGACAAATCGTCTTCCGTCACTAGCCATTGCTCTAGATGCTATCGTCTCGAAGAGTAAGAGTCATATGCCGATCTTCATGCCATCTTCATTACTAGCTCTGACGACTAGTCCTATGCTAATGAAATACCTGCAAACAACCCCCTTCTCTTCCTCAACAGGGCATTCGTCGTAAGCCCTTTCCTTTTCATATGCTGCTTATCCGGGCTTGGTGGTAAGGGAATGGGTTAAGCCAGCTCGTGCCTCTCGGTCTTCTTGTGTTTAGTGACCCGAGTGAGAAGCTGTTCTTTCTAGAGCCTTTAGCTCGGCAGTAGAATTAGCTTAGCAGTTAGCAGTGGGAAGAGTCTATTCTATAGAGAAGCCTTAGGCCAATTGGACTGAATGTGGTATGGCAGCAGTAGCAAGGGGGCCACATTCATTAGTAAGGCAAGCTGTAACTGTTGCTAAGGATGCAGCTAAGGAAGCGAAAGTATCTACTACTGCTTATGGAGTGATGTTCTGTGGTTGCTTTATGTGTAAAGTAAAAGAAAAGGTTAGGCCATGAAGTCCAGTTAGTAAGGAGGTCGGACATCAGTAACGCGGAGAAGCCCTATTCGCTTAGGAAGGGGGCGAAAAAAGCCTCCACTTTATTAGAAAGTCTTTTCATTTCCGAGAGCCTTATCCCTACTTCCGCTAGCGGCTAAATCCCACACTTCTTAGCCTAAGAGAAAGATACATAATATAAAAGAGATCAGACAAAAGAGGAGACTTTTCTTCTTCGTCAGCCAGCCTCTTTCTTTAGAGTTAGTCAGATCGAGGAGCGCAGGGAAATCCACAAATGGAATAGATCAAATAGATAGATCGCAGAGTGGGACTAGCCCTTATTAAAGGCGCGGGGTTCTTCCTTCTTTTCTAAGGCTATACTTATTGGTTTTCGCCCAGCTCAGTAGTCCGGTTACTTGCTTGAGATCAATACTTAAATCATAATCTAATGAATAATTGATACTATAGGAGTGAGACGGAAAAGGGAGATCATTGCTTGCCTTGCTATGAGCCGAGGGGCTATATCCTCTTTTCTTGGTCTTGGGGCTTTTTTCTTTCATTGAGGATGGAGATTGAGGGTGAAGTCGGACACCCAACCCACGAAAGCAAAAGATTTTCGAATGCAGAAGCAGCGCTGGGAGACCTAAAAGAAAAGTAAACAACCCTTTTGCCCACCTTTAGAGTGGTGATAACGACCACGACTAACTACCTAGTTTATTAGTACTTCCGATACCGCACCAATCCCTTTCCCTATAGGCTTTCTAAAGTACACCACCCTGCCCTGCTAGAGATATAAATGCCCCGCCCCTCTCGTACCGAGTTATATAAGGAAGAGAATTGCTAGGTGCAGAATAAGAATCTGCCTGGAAGGAGATGAGCTACCTTCCCATGTTAATTTGAAAATCGGATTCCAACCTTTCGATACTTAACTTATAGGTATCTTGAAACTGGGATTGAGACAGACTCGCTGGCTTGACTTGCTTGTTTGCTTGAACTAAGGAACGAAGTTCTCGACCTACTTATTGTATGAGAATAAATCCCTTTATTGAAAACCGGTTGAAACAACCCACCCGAAATGGGGGTATTGAATGCTCTGCTCCACTATTGTATTGATAGGGCCATCATACGCTCTACTGAAGCGGAAAACCATAGCTATGATCGTCCTTGGTTGGCCTCCCGTTAAGGGCGATACGAGAAGCAGCATAATCGGCATAATCCGCGGAATCAACAGAATGAATAAGCTTCTGCATCTGATTCGTCTTCTTTAGCTATCTAGGAGTTCTCTTCTTTCTCCTTTGTGCCCAATGGGGACTCGACCACTAGGAGGGGGTATTTTTTTATATGGAGTTTCGCCCCTATTACGTCTAAGGCTGGTGCTTGCTCGTGCTCGGTATCAATCCTCTACTTATCGGTAGCCTTATATAGGGCCATCCTGCAAAGCAAGAAAATGAACAGATGCGCGCACCGGCTTTCTAGCCAGTGCTTGTTTACTTATCAGCATTCCTTCGATCGAAGAGCGCTGGAGGAGATATGACCTCGGGGGAGACTTTATCCATCGGACTTACTGAACGGATTTCTTATGATTTCTAACTTCCCTTCTTCGATTTGTGTTGTATTCTTATTCTTAAGTTTCGTGGACCAATACATGATTATTTTGATTCTTCTCTAAGTTCCCTGCCCCTCTCCTAATCAAAACAAGGATCTCTATTCCGCGCAGAGGAAGAAGTTCAATGAATGGAGATGAAGAGAAGAGAAATCTACCTAGCATATCCGGTCGATATTACAGTTTATGCTATAAACCTTAAAAGAGAGATGCCAAAGCTAAGGTAGTTTACTTGCTTAGTGTGAAAGGCTAAGGATGGGCGACTAACTTAACTGAAAGTGAAAGAAGTAGTGGGAGTAAGAAAGGGTTTAGTGAATGAAATTTCCTTCCAACCTGTCAGTGTGAAATCAAATGGCATAGGAGAAGGTCCACATAATTGATTTAGAAAGCCGTGCGTGTGAGAAATTAGGTCGATCTACTGTACCCCAATACAAGAAGTTTTTTACAGCTTACCGATCACTCTATGTGAATTCTTCACTCCTCCCGCCTATTCCTATACTATCACACTTGCAGTGCTTCCAAGCCCCACAGCTTGCTTCTTCTTTCGGTTTAGTTAGCGAACTTCTCTCTTTGGACAGCACAGCATAAGGCTAACAAAAGGCGTAAGGTTCTAACCATCTCTATAGTTGATTGAAGTCTATCGCGGTGAAGACAAAGTCAGAAGGAAGTGGAAAGCTATTAATCTTAGTGGGAAGATGCCTCTGCGGAAATCTAATAAGATGAGATTGCTGTAGATTCGGAGTCAAGAATGCTTTCGTAGGCTCCTATTCACAGCCAACACGCCAGTCCTACCTGAGACATAGAAGCCGGAAACACAAGAGCATTAAGAACGAGAAAACTTCGAAGACTAAAGCACTAAGGAAGAGAGATTGAGCTTCAGGCTCGGAAAGGTCTTATTCTTTCTAATCCCGCTCTGGTTAATCTATTTCAACAACCTGGGATTCAATTACAACACCTGGCTTTCTATTGGCAAAGGCAGCAAGGTAAGGTTAGCCTGAAGCCTAAGAAGTTTGTGCGAGCAAGAACTCTGACACAATTGGGCACTTAACTCCGGATACCGTTGAATCTCTGGGACTCCTCTTTAGGACGTAGAAATGCCTTCTAAGGGAATCTTCCCGCCTTGGAGCTCGTCCATTCGTTAAGGAAGGCGCATTTCCTGACTAGACTAAACACACTAAATATCATGACTTAAGTCAGGCTTCCTTCTTTCTAATGAACCTGGTGTTAGAATGGAATCCCGGGGTTTGTCCCCTGGTTCTTAGTGTTTTTAGTTAGGAGTTCAGCTTCTGCCTATTTGACCTTTGAACTACAAGCGGGATTGGGAGATCCGCCCCCCAGGCAGGCTTATTTGATTGGAGGAGTTAGCGCTAACAACTTCTAACCTATAAGACTGACTGGCCCTGCCTCTGCCTATGGTAATGAAACTGCGCTACTTACTACCTAACTACCCGATGCAGAGAGAGATTCTCATAGGGGGGAATAGGCGCGGGAATAGCCAAATAGAAAGACTGAACCTAGTCAGTAAGACTTCTGGCTGACTCAACGGGAAGACTAAGATCAGACTAGAGCAAAGGCGGGAACACTCACCCAATCTCGAAAATAGAAATAGTTAACCTTTGTGAAGAGATTTACGCATTCTCAATCGACAAAAGGAAACTTTCAATCTGAGTCAAGAGAGGGGATGATTACCTTCTAAGGCTTCTTATCTTTCTTTACTCGGGTGAAGATCTGGGATGAGAATCCCAGTGAAGATAGGGAAATAGTCAGATAAGCCCGGAAAATATACAGGAATAGTCAGAGAAGAGGCGAAAAGAGCCTTAGGATTAGATTCTATTATCAGGCTGCAACTTAGTCCGTCCTCGTTAGAGACGGGAGTTGACAGATCAGGCTATTGGATTTCTTGTTAGTTACGGTTGTTCTTCTCCGTTGGAAGAGAAGCCTGCACTCTCCAATCGACTAGTGATGTGACTTCCAGGGTCAGAGAAGTAAGAAATTCCTTTCGAACTTAACTAGATCGCCTTTCACTTAGACTTCAATACTATACTTTCTAAGCCTGACTTTCTACTTCCTTGACTCCCTGATCAGTCACTCCGGGGAAAGAGGCTGAAATAGCTTCTAGAGGACTTCCTCTCTGGCCTACAAGATCAGATGAACCAGGTTTTGGATGAGAAGAAATGGCTTCTTTGTTCTTTGGGAGTTAGAGTTGTCCTTTGTTCCCTGATTTAATGGGTTTATGGGGGAAGGAAGAAGAATTTATCCCAGGCTTTCTAACTTACTGGCCTAGCTTTTCAGATGCTGTAATTGCTTTCCTTGTTAACTATTTCCCCGCGGAAACTTACCTACCAAATATACTGGCATTTCATACTTGACTTGCTTTCAACTCCGGGCAATAGAAGTAGAAGTTATGCCCGCTCGGGCAAGTCTTTCGGGGACGTAATAAATCGAGGATGCTTTCCTTCCTCCCGGAGAAGATACGGGACTAGAGATCAGAGGACCTTTCAGATCCTACTTAAATAGTAATTCCATCAATCTCAGGACGGTAAATTACAAACAATAGGAATGAACTCCTGGACCTCATATAAGGCAGTCTGGGAAGACTGTCTATAAGTCTAATTTCTGTCTCAACAACAATCACATATAGTTCCATTCCATCCTTAGCTGCTTTATCCTGCTCAGTAGAATGCTTTCTTTACGAATCTAAACCAATCATCGATCCTTAGCCGCTTTCTCAATAGAGAAATTCCACTGCAACTTTTCCCCGTGAATGAAGATCAGGCTATTGGGCTGAAATTGGTTTTTAACTAAACTTAGGATCTCGCTGTTAAAGCAGGACAGGAAATAAGATACATTCTTATTCCTTACTTCTTTCGAAATCACGGGAATTTCTTAATTCATAAATAGCAAAGGCAGTGAGAACTGAAGGGAGACACTTAAAAGACTGAAAGGACTTCCCTCCGGGTAAAGCCAAACTCTACTCTTGAGGAGTTGGTATTTCATCCCTCGGTGTAAAAAGATTAATCTCCACCAGCTAGCATCCTATACTACAAAGTCAGGCTTACGGCTTAGCATCAAGACTTTCGACTGAGTCTTCCATAGGCAGGTGGGAATTGATTAGGCTGTCAGATCAAATAGATCCGTTAGCAGCTAAAGGGTAAACATCTGATCTTATAAGGCGGCTTTTCTTCCTCAAAAAGTTAAACCTTTGCCTCCGTCGTACCTTCTTATTACGTATGTTCCTACAGAGAAGATCAGGGCAGAAAATCCCGGGATTTCGAATTGAAGAAAGTTCCTTTTGATCGACGCCGCTGGCTTAACCTAATTAATGATTTCATGATTGGAACCTCAACAGACGTAATTTCGCCAGTGCCGTTATCCTTCCTGGCGGTTAATCTAAGGGCAGAGCGGAACGCACTAAGACAGGTTTTCCCACTAAGAAGACACTTTCTTTCTGCCATATAATGCCTTCAAAGGCGCGGGTTAAAGAGTAATTCAATCTACTTATCACTGTCACCTGAAGCTGCTTCTCTTTCTTTCCAAGGGCAACAGCCAATCTCAATAGTGATCTCGGGATCCGAATATGATTGATAAATTAGTAATAGATTCACCAGGTTATAATCAGATATTCCAAGGACAGGCCAGTAACTCAAGACTAAGCCTACTACGCACCTCTGAAGGAGAAGTCCCCCCGGAGACTAGAGGTGAAGACCCGGGCACAAACGCTAGAAGAGACGTTGTTTTAACTTCAAGGCCCCCCTCTTCTCTGAGGAAGGAAGCAGGGGCTTGTTGAAAAGACTGAGTGTTAGTTTGGCAGCTAGCAGGCGAGCTCTTTATAAGGTCCTAGTGCTAAAATCTCAATCTATCGGACGGACGGCCTTGCCTTCTCCAGCTCCGGTTGAGATTGTATGATAACTATGCGGCTTGGGTTCTTTACGGCTTGTATTAGATTTAGATATAGTAATAGGCCGGGAAATCTACTAAATAGAAGTTTGATCTCAAGGTGTGGAAGTAAGTAAGGAAGAAGTTGGAGATGAAATCTTTATATTATGATATTCACCAAGGCCTACGAATACACATACTAGGCCCAGACACACGCATACACTTACAAAGATAGACTAATACAAGGCATACAACTACCGAAAGCACAACGACCAGAAGAGATTAAGAAGCAGGTAAACGAAGCCTGAGTCTTTCAGGAAATGTTAAACCGTTCGCAAGGGATGTCGGAAATTACGTATGCAGAGAGGTTCGAAGATGTTATTGATAAAGCGGCAGGGGAAACTCATTCAATTTATCTTTCTATTGACCTTAGAAGTAGAAAGAAAGAAAAGAACCTTCGGTTTCCCTAATCAAGTTCAATCTATCGAACAAGGGTTACCCGCTTCTTCTCTGGGAAATTACGTAGGAAAGAGCGGCTACCTAAAGAGATTTAGTTAGGCAAAGCTCAAAGGCGCATCATTGGCATTGGTCGGGCCGGTTCCCCTCCTTGTCTTTCTTGTACCTTACTTAGAAGTTCTTGGCCTCCGTCCTTTCAAAAGCTTTTTTCTTTCCCTTTCCATTGTACTCGGGCATCACCCTTCTCCCTTGCTCGAACAGAAGGCGCATTCACCTACTCGCACTGGGACCTAATCTACATCACACCTAGAGCCTGGATCCGGTAAGGTACGGCGAAGGTCTTAGGCACCTACCACCGCCCTAAATCGAGGGGTCGTCATTCTATTTATATAGCAGCCAGCTTACTGTAAGCCGAACGAGGACGATAGTGATACCTCGTATAGATGAAAGAGGTTAAGGTTAGATCACGGGGATAGGGGTTCGGTTCGCTTTCTATTCCTTTCTTATGGTAGCTAGGCCTGGTAGCATGTTTGCTAGTCTTCTCGGAAAAGGAGCTCTACTAGGCTTGACCGTGGGAAATTTACTTATTAAAGATAAAGAAAGAATGACGTAGGCAGATAGAAGTTTTAGGAGTTACCGTCGAAGGGAAAATTCTTCATTTAGAAAAGATCCGATACCTAGTGACAGCGCACTAGCTGGTCGGTGTGAATGAGAAAGTGTGTCGTGAGTCTTTCTGGAACGCCACATCGTAGAATAGCAACATCTTTCTTATTACAGCACAAAGCACAAAAAACTAATTGCTAGTCTTTGAGGAAGTCGCAGCTAAGAGAAAGAAAGGACCAACGAGGATGAGGATTCAGGAGTCGAAGGAGTAGGAGTAGGAGTAGGCCTTCAGGGCGGAATCGAATGATTACGAGATAGATAGACAATGAAAAAAAGGAGAGAGGGGAGAGAATTCCTGCGAAGTTTTTCTGTGCTCATTTTATTTTCTTGGCTCTATAGAGAGAGCTTACTATTGTTTTTTAACATAATTCCATCATTGGACTTTCTAGTAGCTACTATAGGCTCTCAGCCTCTAGACTTTGACTTTATTTCCTTTTTCGACAACGGAGCTGAAAGTTCAAATCTTCCGGCCTTGGAATCGGAGTCGAGTTCCGCATCTCTTTCCACTTATCGCAATGTAATTGCTGCCGAGAACGAGGCGGAAATCTATAATAGAATTAGAAATCTGGAAAATAATCAGTATTATAATCTCCCCCCGCAGAACAATATAGGCGACTATGAAAGTCTGGTGCGGGAACATTTCGAGCAAGCACTCAATGTCGACCATTATAGAGAGATTTGGGACAAAGAGTATCAAGAATTACAGTTTCTTGAAAAGAAAGGCTTATTGCAGGACCGACTTCAGATACTGCTGCTTAATGAGAATAATATTGAACGCATTATGGAGCTCTCCCCTTACAGTAACATCCGAAAAGAGGCTTACTTTTTTCTTGAAGACAAAGTAGCCCCTGTAAGCAACCTACAGTATGCGTTTTCGCGGAATCTCATGGAGGGAAGTCTGAACTCATTTTTGAGAGAACTGAACGCTCACGATAGGCAGTCCGACATTTACCGGGAGTTCTACCGCTATTTCACTGATGAAGAATTCCGCCGTACAAACGGCTTGCCGCTACCTTAATGAAAAAGCGTGAGGAGGAGATGGAGTAGATTGATTTGGCTTTCTTTGTGACTCGATTTGTTTGTTAATTGGATCCATATTTTTTTGGTAAAGTGAGAACAGCTAAACTAAGAAAAGGGGTTTGAGGGTCTGGGGCGCTTTTACTTTAACTTTTGAATTTCTCCAAATTCTAGATAATCTATTTTTATATGAAACGTAAACTTTCAATTTATCAATATGGTTCGGAGTTTGATCCAAGCACTCCTACTCGTTATTCACCCAACGATTGGATTGAGATTTCCGTTTCGGAATCTTCTCCATCAGAGGAAAGTTGTTCTATAGGGGCCCCCCCGGTCTACAATAGTTCCGCTTCTGATGCATCCACTGGGGTCCTGCCCAAGATCTGAGTGAAAACTTCTATGAGATTTATCGTTTCTTTCAAGGGCAATTGACGGAAATAGGAGTAGACTTGCCATCCGACTGGTCTATAGACGAATTTACTCAGTTCGTGATTGGGGAAGAGGAGGTGCTAGACCCCTCTTATCTATCTGATATCTACTCTAACCTTGTGGAGTGTGGATTTCATAGTTGCTATTGGGAACACGCTTTCGAATATATTAAATTAATTAATGGATGGTAGTATTGTGAATTCTTAATTTTTAAGTTTGAAGCTGGACAGAATCGCATTTCCTTTTTACTATATACGAGGGCCCAATCGGGCTCACCAGACTACTTCTGTGCTGGAGTGAAGAAGCCACTTCAGTACAGTACCGGGGCTGTAAGGAACTCAGCACCGAAAGGAACTGGTCTAACAAAAGGGGCCGAGAACTACATATGGTCTGAGACTCACTTCCTTGAAAAGAGGGAGAAAAGTAATGTAGGCTGTGGCCGTTCAAGAAATGTAGCGGTTGCTCGACCTAAGCGCCGGTCAAAGAATCGATTATATGCCAGAAATTTCCATAAGACCGATGAGACTCACTTCCTTCGGGAATCTATCACTCAATCACAGGAATTTATTGTCTGATTTTTGGTTTTCTGATCACACTCGAAATCCATTATGTATCTACTTATCGTATTTTTGCCCCTGCTCGGCAGTGGAGTAGCAGGTTTTTTCGGACGTTTTCTAGGATCAGAAGGAACCGCCATAATGACCACTACGTGCCTTTCATTCTCTTCGATCTTATCTTTGATTGCTTTTTATGAAGTCGCACCGGGAGCTAGTGCTTGCTATCTAAGAATTGCTCCATGGATCTCATCGGAAATGTTTGATGCTTCTTGGGGCTTCTTTGGCGACCGTGAAGTCACCGG